GGATCATAATCATGAAAATGAGAGTGTCGACGTTTTTTGCGGGGGATTTCAATTTAATGAGATTTTGGAAAGGAGGGCTCTTTTAAATAACTAAATGAAATAACAAGTTCTATTTTTTCTTTTGCTGGGGGGATTTTGATAGATATGGCTCACTAAAACCACTGAAATCATAACAGAAAAATGCATTCATTATTATTTAAGAACCCACAGTTTCATTTTATATTCCCGTAAGGTCGTCAAGTAACTCAAAAGGGAAGAAGGAATAATAAGAAAGGATACTTTGATTTTATATAATTTATATATATAAATAATATATATAATATATAATAAGTAAGAATGGAAATAACCCCTCATCTTTTTATTGCTGCTTTAATAGCAAGCATTTTTGTGTTCAAAGCAGCTAAATTCTTTTAGCTAGGATTTGTTGGAACAAAAAAAGGCCCGGCTAGGTATTGACCAGGCCAGGCCGTGGGAATAAAGGGAACAAAATCAAAGGGGTCTTCTTTATTTTTCTTTATATTTGTCTATTGGATCTTTCGAGCCCTTACTTAGATCTAAATGAAATTGCTGGTCAAAGTTGTACATATTACATATCTATATCATAAAGAAAGAGAAAGCAAGACTTTTTTCTTACTTCATGTGTAATGTAACATAGTCATTATTCTCTTGTTCAATTGGGGGAGATGGCTGAGTGGACTAAAGCGGCGGATTGCTAATCCGTTGTACGAGCTATTCGTACCGAGGGTTCGAATCCCTCTCTTTCCGTTTCCCATGGATGATTGATTTATCTTTCAAATTGTGCAAATCCCTTTTTGCCTAGTTCAGCGTGTGGAATAGATAACAAAATCCTAAGAAATAAAATCAAGCAAGGAAAATGAAAAACCCTTTTTATTCTTCACGTCCAGGATTACGTCCTGGATCATTAGATAGAAATCCAAAGATGAACAGAGAAACAAAGAATATCACTACTGTGTAAACGAAAAGTTTGAGAGTAAGCATGACACAATCTCCAAGATCATTTTTTTTTTGAAAAAAACGAGAAAAGAGAATAGATCCTCCAGTTTTTATACTATAATATCAGTTTTTATACTATATATTCTAAATATTCTATTTTGACACCAAGAAATGAAGTGATTTCTAGAAATAGAAAAGGATTTTCTGAAATTCAAAGTCATTTGGAATAAGAGTCCTTCATTACCAAAAATGGATTTCATACCCCCAATTAGATATTGTGGGGGACCCTAACCCTATTTAGGGTCTTTCGTTGGAAAAAAGGTCAGAATGGCGAAATGGGTCGAGCCGAGTTTTGATTTCTCGAGGTTATCCCCGACTTTCCATGTTTGAATCGAAGGTTCATACTGTAAGACTTAGTTGATCTTCTGAATTGTTAGAATTTTTTTCTCGAACAAATCATGAATCTTCTAGGATAGTATTAAAGATTTTATCGAAAACTTACAGCAGCTTGCCAAACAAAGGCTAAGAGAAAAAAGAACAAAGGTATGACTGGCATAACATCTATGATGGGATTCAAAAAAGCATAGGCCTCAGGCAATTTGGCGAAGAAAAGACTAGTCGAATAAAGGGCAGAATTAAGACAGATACAGATCAAACTAAAGATATTAAGCATAACAGACATTTTGTTCTTGGAGATAATTGCATTTTGGTTGAGTTATTGATATAAATAAGGAAAAATGAAGTAAGGTAGACAAAAAGCCCTTCTTTTTCTTTGAACCCACCCAATCAAAAATCCTCCAATTCTCAAAAGAGAATAGAAGAAATCATACTTTCATACAATATCTTAATTGAATTATATGTAATGATCAATAAATTCAGTTGAATTCTATATCTACACGTGTCAAAATCCTAACAAGAATCTAATCTATTCTAGAAAAAGATTTTCTATAGATATTTGGACTGGAATTGACGAACACGCAACACCAATATTAGTCTTTATTAGTGTCGAATAGAAATCTAAATGGGGCGTCGCCAAGTGGTAAGGCAACGGGTTTTGGTCCCGCTATTCGGAGGTTCGAATCCTTTCGTCCCAGAGTGTATCCATTCTATCAGAATTCAGAATAAAGATTCCTTTTTGAAACAACCTTCTGTTTAAAGGTAGAATATTAGTCATAGAATTTGATTTTGAATGATTCAGTCATAGAATTTGATTTTGAATGATTCAGAGAAGAATCATATCTTTTTTTTTCACAACAAACTGAATGGAATTGGCTGCAAATGACATGCAGATGGAACTGAATATATTTGTGATCCAGGTAAGATGGTAACATAGATCACAAAAGTTTGCATTCAAAAAGGGTAGGGTGGGCTTTTCATCATATGCCCATTCCCTTCATATTGAAGGAAGTTAGTTACTTAGAAAAACCTTAGGTCCCATCTCTATTTGAATTTTCAATGATTTATTTTGAATCAAAATGCGAAGGGGCCTATTTTCCCTATCTCTTTTTCCCTGTCCCTGAAACTTAAATGGGGTATCTCAATTAGTAATCTTAACGTTAAAAAGAGATCTTTTTTAGATTGATGAATCATCATTCCCATTGAATTCGGGGAGTAGATGGCCGTTAATCAGCAACCGAAGATATTTATGAATCAAAATGCGAAGGGGCCTATTTTCCCTATCTCTTTTTCCCTGTCCCTGAAACTTAAATGGGGTATCTCAATTAGTAATCTTAACGTTAAAAAGAGATCTTTTTTAGATTGATGAATCATCATTCCCATTGAATTCGGGGAGTAGATGGCCGTTAATCAGCAACCGAAGATATTTATGAATTTCAATCTCTGTGTCTGTTCGAATCACATTAACAAAGAATCAAGTTACATATGTAACCGATGTATTTTCTTTGAACTTTGTAAGTATTTGGTGTTTGGCTTTAATGAATAATTGTAAATCAATTTAACAATTGAGACGGGGGTGACTCATACATTTTATTCACTTGAATGGCAAAATTGCAGAAAGATTACTTAACCTCAGGTTAAACAAAATATGAAAATACATAGAAATGAGGAAATGCTTAGCTTATATGTATGTATTGTTTGATTTCGTTGTATTTCAGTGACAGCAGTCTTTCGATTTTTGTGAATAAAGAATTGGAATTGCTTCAATGTGAAAATGGAAATATTTAACATAGAATATCCATAACAGTTGTTCAGTCTATCTGATAAATATGAAAACCCTCTAGTCGTCCATCTGATTGATAAAATCAGAATCCAAAGGACCTAACTCTTCCCTTACATCAGTCTTTTTAGCCATCTCACAAAAAAAAAAGAAATTGGATTTATTGTTCGATTTAGTTATCTGCTTTAAATTCTTGATGAATCAGTTCGAAAAGAAAGAGAGATTTCTCTTTGTTTGATGATCAAACGTAGTCTTTACTGTCAAACTTTATTCAAATAATGATGTCGAAATAGGAAACTTTTTCAATTATAAACATTTTGAACGATTCCTTAAGAGTCGCATCTTTGATATTTGAAGAAGTTGGAGTTAGGTCAATGTCAATCTAGCCCTAGCCTATCGAGTCACTTCAGGATGGAGATTCAAAAAGACTACATTTATTCGTATTATTTATATTAGTTAGTTATGCTAGTTCTATATTTCTCTTAGATATTTCTGTTAGTTTGTTTTTTTTTTAGAAAAAATGTTGCATTGATAAAAGAGGGGTCTTGCTAAGATTTTTCAGAACAATCTTTACCATCTATGTATAGAAGAAAAAGGATAGATTACTATGTCTATGTACCGACTGAACTGAACCAATGACTATTCATGATTTCATAATTGAATCAATTTCATACGGGTTCCAAATTAGAGGAATGTTATGGTAAAACTTCGTTTGAAACGATGTGGTAGAAAGCAACGTGCGACTTGAAGGACGCGATCCGATGTGGATTCTTAGTCTTACATCCACCATTTTATATCGGAATGAAGGTGCTCTCGGCTCGACATCATTTGTTCCACTATAACCCCTCTTTTTTGTTGGGTTGTATTGTAAATAAACATAGTACATGATGGAGCTCGAGTAGAAAGTATTAATTCATTTCTCGGGGGCAAGGATCTAGGGTTAATGCCAATCAATAAATTGAAACTACTTCGTAAGTAGATCTTCGATATAGAAATCGAAAGGATCCAATTTCAGCAAGTTTCAATTTAAAAAGCAAATTTGTTGGAGTTGAAAAAACTCTTTTGATCCAAAGTGTATCACGCGAGAATCAACTGTTCCTATGATTCTTTGGTAGAAAGAAATCACAAAAGGGGTATGTTGCTACCATTTTGAAAAGATTAAGAAACACCGAAGTAATGTCTAAACCCAATGATTTAAAACAAAGAGAAAGGATCCCAAAACAAGGAAACACCGTTTCAATTGTCTCAATAACTGGATCAAAATAAAGAATCCAAATAGATTTTAAATGAGACAAAAAAAGGGGGACAAAAAAAGGGGGGGTTAAAGACTACTCAATAAATAAAATTGCCTAAAGATTTTCCTTTGAGCTATTTTTGAGAATTATGCAACTTGAGTTATGAGTACAAATGATTTTTTTAGGAGGGAAGAAGAAAAAAATGAGTGAAATCATAGTCTAATTCATTTTATGGACCTTTTTGCCATTCATTAGAATTCTATATATAGAGAAAACTGTGAATCATTTTTTCTCGAGCCGTACGAGGGGAAAACTTCCTATACGTTTCTAGGGGGGGGTATTGTTTATCTACATCTATCCCAATGAGCCGTCTATCGAATCGTTGCAATTGATGTTCGAGGCCGAAGAGAAGGAAGAGATCTTCGGAAAGTGGGGTTTTATGATCCGATAAAGAATCAAACTTATTTAAACGTTCCTGCTATTCTCTATTTCCTTGAAAAAGGTGCTCAGCCTACAGGAACTGTTAAGGATATTTTAAGGAAGGCAGAGGTTTTTAAGGAACTTCGCCCTAATCAAACGCAATTAAGGAAATAAAAAAGGGGGGTGATTCTTATATAACTTTGTTTTGTATTGTA